GAATCCCAGATTCGACAAATAACCCATAAAATCGAGGGGATGGTTGGATAATTGGTTTATATGAATCCTTCCCGGGTTAACCCACACGTAAAAATGGCATTGCCAAAAATGGATAAGGTAATATTTCCATTGATTCATCACAAGAGGCGTCCCCTTTGATGCCAAAAGGGCTTTTCCTTGATACCTAACATAATGTATGAAAGGGTCCTTGAACAGCCCTAGCTTGGTTTGAAAATTATTATAAACAATTTTTACAAATTTTTTTTTTATTTTACCATAGAAATAGATTCGCTCAAAAAGGACTCCAAAAGATGTTGATCGTAAATGAAAAGACTGGTTACGAAGAAACCCCAGGAGGAATTCGTATTCACATACATAATAATTATAGAGGAACAAGAATAATCTTTGATTTCTTTTTCTTGATTTTTTTACCGTAAGAAAACTATCCCAACTATAATACTTGTACAAAAAGAGGCGTACTAAATGTAAAGAAGAAGCATCTTTAACCCAGTAGCGTAGCGTTTGCACAACTATTTCAAAATGGATGGGGGGGGGTATTTCTATATCTGACACATAAGTGAAATGTAAAAATTGATCTTCTAAAAAAGGAAATAGGGAATGAATTGAGCGTAAATTCTGAAATTTTACTAGCTCTTTCCTTTCTAAAAAAGCTTCTACTCGTAGGGAAAAAAAAAATTCGATAATTACTGAAAAAGTCTCTGATAGCATTTGAGAATACAAACTTTTGTTGTACCCCAAAAATTCATTTTGGTTAGAACCGTTACTAAAAATAACCAAACGATTCCGTGGATACATTTGATTAATTAAACGTTTCCGAAGTAGGAAACTCAATTTTTTGTCATAATCCACATCCACATTTTCCAACAAAGTAGATCTATGATCATGAGCAAATGCATAAATATACTCCTGAAAGATAAGCGGATAGAGAAAGTCACGTTGACGAGACTTATCGAGTTCGAAATATTCTTTAACTTCCTCCATGAAAAATGGAAATTCAATTTGAACAATAATGGATTTCGTGATTATCAAATGATACATAGTGCGATACAATCAAAACAAGGTATTAGAGGAATCTAAAGAATAAACACCTTGGAGAGATGACTCATCAACGGACTCTCTATCCTCTCTTTTCCATCTAGTAAATTCATTAGAGGATCAGAATATGGTTTGAAATCCTTTATTTTTGAAACTCAATCGCTCTTTTGATTTTGGAAAATTATTATTTATCAACAATCAATATACGGCTTCTTATACACAACCATCTCCAGGGAGAATAGCGAATAGTTAGGATTTTCGTTTTAATGGATAATTCATTCATGGGGAGAATATTTTCCCGCAGCAGGCACTAATATATTTTTAACGTATAATTAGATCGGGGAGTCATTCAAATTACGAACATAAGCACGTGGCTTTTTGTTTCCCTAAAATTGGAGCCAAAAGGCTCTATCCATTTATTCACTTGACCCAACTGAAAATTCCTTTTGTTTTGCTCTACAAATTTCAATCAGCACTGAGCTTTTCAAAATCAAATATTCTTAGAATTATCTATTGATACGACATGCTATTTTTTCCAGTCATTCCCATTTAGGATCAGTCGTGGTCGTACAAACTCTACCGATGGTATGGATGAATCCTTTGCTTCATCGAAATATGTAAAAGATCCTAGTCGCACTTAAAAGCCGAGTACTCTACCGTTGAGTTAGCAACCCGAAGAAAAAATTAGAGTCTATAGATCTAGTCAAAACCAAATTAAAAATTTCATTACACAATCACAACATTGAACTAAGAAAAAACGGAAAACAAAACGTTTTTGAACCAAGACGTCACTAAATAGAAACCCGGTAAAATCAAACCAAATCACATAAAAATTAAAATTCTAGCTAAAGGTAAAAATGGATAAAGCACCTCTTATCTTATGTTATCTTTGATTCAACCTTTTAAATGAATAAAAAAATCTATGGAACGAAGATAAATAGATCTTTTTTTTTATCCACGATCTAATTATATTTGTTCCATACACTGTTGTCAAGATAAATACTGTGAAAAATCTAATAAAAAACGACAACAAATTCAAGTCTAAAAAACTAAGAAAAACAGAAGGACTTGTGTTGGATGGGCACTACATGATTCAAGGGAATATCGCAATATTCTATTTCTAGATTGACATTTTTGAGCTATTCTATCTTCATTTTTCTATCAAAAAGGGGTATTTTTGTCGTTCTCGTGTTATTTTATAAAAAAAATGGGTTATGAATAGAGTAAGAAGGTAAATTAGTAAATAAAACTTAGAAAAAATCAATAAGATAGGGGACATCCCTACACTCTAGTTTTCGGTTGATTATGGAGAAGTTCTCTAAAAACCTCCGCCTTCTTTGAAATATCATGAACAGTTCCTGTCGGTTTAGCACCTTTTTCAAGGAAATAGATAATAGCCGGAACATTTAAATAAGTTTGATTCTTTATCGGGTCATAAAAACCCACTTTACAAAGATCTCTTCCTTCTCTTCTAGATCGAACATCAATTGCAACAATTCGATAGACGGCTCATTGGGATAGATGTAGATGAACCCCCCCCCCTAGAAACGTATAAGAAGTTTTCCCTTCGTACGGCTCGAGAAAAAATGATTTGAATTCTATCTTTTATAGTATGGAATATATGGAAGTTGAATTACAAATAGATTCATAAAATCAAATAAATTATAGAATAGAATCAAAAGAAAGCCCTTTTTTTGTTTCGTTTTACCCCAAAAAGAAAAGCCATTCGTACTCATAACTCAAGTTAGATAATTATCAAATAGTTCAAAGAACATTCTTAGAAATTTCCTTTATTGAGTAGTCTTTAATCTTTTTCTGTCTCTCGTTTATAATTTTTTTTCTTCTCTAGTTATTAACGTTATTAAGACAATTGAAAATAGTCTTTCCTTGTTCCAACATCTTTTCTTTTTACTTTGAATCCTTAGGTTTAGACATTACTTCGGTGATCCTTAATCATTTCAAAATGGCAGCAACATACCCCTTTTTATGATTCGGTGTATTAAGGAATCATTCGAATGGTTGATTCCCACTTTCTACACTTTGAATCAAAAGAGTTTTACAAATTCGAAAAAAGAGTACTTGTGGATTTGAAACGTGTTCGAATTAGATCCTTTCAATTTATATCTTAAAGATATACTTATACTTACGAAGTTGTTCCAACGTATTCATTGGCACTAACCCTAGATCCTTGCCCCTGAGAACTAACTTAATACTTTACTTTATACTCGAGCTCCATCATATTATCTTCTACTATTCGATTTTAATTACAATCGATATAGAACAGAACAAAAGATGTCGAGCCAAGGGCACCTTCATTGATATCTAAAATGACGGATGTAAGAATCCACATAAGATCATGTCCTTCAAGTCGCACGTTGCTTTCTACCACATCGTTTCAAACGAAGTTTTACCATAACATCCTGTAGTTTAGAAATGGAATCATGAGTAGTCATTGGTTTGGGTCAACACTGGGTATATCGTAATCCATTTTCCTTGTATACAGAGTTGCTCTATGTTTTTTTAATAAGAATGAAACTTAAATACCAAATTTATTTAAATTGTATTGTATTTGTATAAGATATATTCTTATTCTTAATATAGAAAAATGTAGAATAGAAAGAAACTCAAAACAAGAAGTTCTTTTTTATGAATTCCCGCCGAGAATTCACAGGAAATCAGTTAAAATCTTGAATTTCCTATTTCGACATCGGTATTTGCATACAGTCCATTTTGTTATCCTATCCTAAGATAGATAAATCTAGTTTTCTTTTCTAATTTTACCATCGATAGCCGGAAATAGATAAGTAAAAAAAATTGTTGTTATTGAATCTAGAACAACATATACATTCTCCATCTTTACTTTAAGTAATTTTTCTATAATCCTTACATAAAGAGACTAGAATGTATAAATGCCCTCCTCTCCAAATTGTCATCTAGCTTTATAATTATCAATTCATTTTTTGAATTATTGAATTAGAGTAAAAATAGAAATGCTTAAAAGGGGGGATTCAAAAAATAAGCATCTGTTATATGGTATATGTTATATATGGAATTTACTTAATCTTTTATTAATTATTTTATTTATGATGAGATTCAACCAGATTAAAGAAATGAAACTGTATACTTTTTATTACGGGGGATGATAAAGCATAAAGAAAAAAACATCTATTTTTCCGAGATACTTTATGTGAACTAGTCTAGGTATAAAGTCAAAGAAAACTGACTTGTTCTTATTTTACATTCTAGAGAATTACTAATTAATCGATCCATGCCTTTCAATTAAAGGATCCAGGGGAAAGTTTTCTAAGGCCTTCTTACCTTCAGTATGAATAGAAAAGGTCGCCGGGCTTATAACGAAAGGAGTGTACTATAAATGACTTATTTTTTTTATTCAAACTATTGCAATCTAAATTAACTATACTGGACTCAAAAAAAAATGTAGCTATATCTATGTGTCAGTTGAACTCACTTAAGTTTGTAAAAAAAGAAAATATGGTTCGGAAAAAATTAGTAATTAAAGAAGAATCCCACTTTATCCAAGAATCTATTACTCTCTTATTTTAACTAAATGGTGGTTTATTCAAAAAAAAATTGATTCGGATATAACACATCTGGGACGGAAGGATTCGAACCTCCGCATAGCGGGACCAAAACCCGTTGCCTTACCACTTGGCCACGCCCCATTTCTATTTCTATTGTTCACTCCTAAACACTACTCTTGGTATGGGTTGTTCGTCAATTCGAGATAAAATATCTATGGAATATATTTTGATAGATTTTTAACACATGTCGAGATAGAATTATCTAAAAATTGATTGATCATTACATATAATTTAATTAAGATATAAGATATTGTATGAAAGTAGAATTTCTTCTATTTTCAATTGAAAATAGAAGGATTTTTGATTGGGTGAGTTTAAAGAAAAAGAAAGATTTTTAAGTCTATTTTACTTTAACTCAATCAAAATGCAATTATCTCTAACCAAGAACAAAAAACCTTTTGTTATGCTTAATATCTTCAGTTTGAGCGGTATCTGTCTTAATTCTGACCTTTATTCGATTCATTTTTTATTTGCCAAATTACCCGAGGCCTATGCTTTTTTAAATCCAATTGTAGATCTTATGCCAGTTATACCTCTTTTATTTTTTCTCTTAGCCTTTGTTTGGCAAGCTGCTGTAAGTTTTCGATGATCTATTTAATACTGCCCTAAAAAAATGAATGATTTATTCGAACATAAGATCAGATAATTCTTATCTTAGAAGAATGAATCCTTGGTTCAAACACTGAAATTCTTAGATAGGTGCGCGAACACCTCATTTCTTCATTCTGACCCGATTTCAGTTGAAAAACTCGAGTAAGTTACCCCACAATTAGCTATTTTTGTTTTGGATAGTAAAGACAATTTTAGTACTGATGAATTTATGAAAATTCGTTTTTTTTTTTAGAACCCACTTAATTTCTTAGTATCAAAATAGGATAGTAGGATATATGTTATAAAAATGGCAAATCTATTCTCTTTTTTACAAAAAAAATGATATTGGAGATTGTGTAATGCTTACTCTCAAACTCTTCGTTTACACAGTAGTGATATTCTTTGTTTCTCTCTTCATCTTCGGATTCCTATCTAACGATCCAGGACGTAATCCGGGACGGGAAGAATAGAATAAAAAATAGGATAAGGCTTTTTTCTTTTGTTTTCTTACTAATATTTTTATAGACTTTTTTGGATTTACTCCTTTAACTAATAACTAAAACAAATAAAGTTGACTTTCCGTGAAATTGAAAAGAAAACAAAAATAGAAATTCAATATAAACGGAAAGAGAGGGATTCGAACCCTCGGTACGAATGACTCGTACAACGGATTAGCAATCCGACGCTTTAGTCCACTCAGCCATCTCTCCTTTTGAAAAAGAATAAGTACTATGTTACACTACATATAATGTATTAGATAAGGATTGAAAAAAGCATTTCTTCTTTATTTTATTATATTAATCTAAATAGGGTTTAGCAGCAATCCCCGAATTTTATATATTTTTTTTTTATTTCGATCAAGTAAGAGTAAGTGCTTAAATGAGATCTTTCTAATAAACAAAAAAAAAAGAATACTTCTTTAATCTCGTCTGATTACAATCTTTTTCATTCCCCATAGCCTGGCCGGGTTAATACCTAGCCGGGCCTCTTTGTTTTCATAATAAAAAAACTCTTCTTTAATTTTTGTTTTTGAATAGATATAGAAGTATGGATAGTTCGAACTAATTCAGAAAATTTGCCCAAAACCGTCCACCAACAAAAGCTCGTTAAACTAAGCCCTTTCTTAATATTAAAATAACTAAGTGACCTGACAAAAGAAATCAAGACTCTAAATTTCATGATTTTTGCTAATAACCTTGGGATTACCTTTTGGTCGACAAAAATCCATTTCTATACAATAATGACATTGTAGCGGGTATAGTTTAGTGGTAAAAGTGAGATTCGTTATATTAACCCCTTTATAGTTAAGGGGTCCTTCGGTTTTATTTGTATTCCGATCAAAAACTTTATTTCGTAAAAAGGATTTAGCCCCCTTTACCTCGCAATGACAAATTCGAGGATAAATCCACATTCTCATGATTTTTATCCAAAGTTCAATTTGAAAATTGGATTCTGAAATTATGAAACAGAATTATTATTGAATTGGATCAATACTTCCAATTGAATAAGTATGAGTAAGGAATCCATGGATAAAGAAATTTTTTTTTTTCTAATCGTAACTAAATCTTCTCTTTTTGCGAGAAATTTGAAGCAAAATAGCTATAAATGATGACTTTGGTTTACTATAGACATCAACATATTGTTTTATCTCGGTAGAAAAAAATACTTTTCCTCAAGATTCTCGCCACTCGAAATAGAGAACGAACTAACTAGAAAGGTTTTTCTAATCTTCCCCTTCTATGGGGGTCATCTATAAAGCAAGCCGTCTTGAATGTATTCAAGATAGAAAAGCTGACATAGATGTTATGGGTCAAATTTTTTTTGCTTTTTTCCTTCACAACTTAGATCATGGACTTTATCCATCTTCCATAAAGGAGCCGAATGAAACCAAAGTTTCATGTTCGGTTTTGAATTAGAGACGTTCAAAATCCGGAATTGACGTCGACTATAACCACTAGCCTTCCAAGCTGCCGATGCGGGTTCGATTCCCGCTACCCGCTATTTCTTGATTCTTTAATTCTCTTATCTATATATAAAGTGAATAAATATAGAATTCATAATTTATTAATGTATTATTTTCTTTTTTTCCCGAATAAGAGATAGAAAAGAAAAACTCGCAATGAAACGCGTCCATTGTCTAATGGATAGGACATAGGTCTTCTAAACCTTTGGTATAGGTTCAAATCCTATTGGACGCAATTTCTTTCCATTTTTTTTTTTTTTACTATAGATACTTCGTTTAATTGTTTAA